TATTCAGATATGAAGCAATGTAAAATAAACCAAATTTGATACCTGAATATTCGGTTTGATACCCTGCTACTAATTCTTCTTCTGCTTCTGGTAAATCAAAAGGTAATCTTTCACACTCGGCTAGAGAAGAAATTAGAAAAACAATAAACCCGATGGGTTGACGCCACAAATTCCACCCCCAAAAACCATATTTTGACTGCGCTTCCACTATATCAACTGTACTTGAACTGTTAGATAATCATAGTCGATGATAACATCACTGTGCCCATCGCTATTACAGAACCGTACGTGAGATTTTCACCTCATACGGCTCCTCAGAGGTCACAAATAAATCTAAGGGCCCTTTACTATTCTTTATCTTGATATGTTTGTCAGATAGAGTCAAAATCTATCCTAAGGTCCCAAATTAGACCAATGGAATTCTGTCTGCTATATTTAAAACTAATAAATAAGTGCTTCTGAATTGATCTCATCTTTTAAGAATTTTAATTTTTATTTGTTGATTAATAACCTTATCATTAAATAAAATGCGCTTTATAGCAATATCACATATACATTTCAACCTCGAATTTTCAATTACGAAAAAAAATTAGAGAGTCTATTAGTTCACGAATCATGACAAAAATTTTATCTCTCTAAATAGAAATCAAAATTGAATTATAGGAAAGAAAGAATAAAAACAAAAAAATAAAAAAGGAAGAAAAAAGGACATCCCTCCTTGTTGCTTTTGCAATTAGATTCTTTTCTTTCTATTTCGATTTATTGTATTTCATTCCTATTCTCCTTTCTCAGAAAAAGGGGCTTTAACCAAAGTAAAAGATTACTTCGTTCTTGATAGTTATTTACTTACTCAGTGGATAGGAACATACTCTGGATCAGAATCATGGGGAGTACTTCTTGATCATTTCTACGAATGTAAAGCCCCAATTCGAATTCCTTTTATGTACAGAAATATCCTCTTGGATAACTTACATAATCTCAATTACTAATCCTTTGTGTATCTTGGTCTTCCTAACCATCCACTCATTTTTGCTTTCAATCCCCCGTTATGGAAATCCATCTATGGTAATAGACAGTAAAAACTCCATACAGTTGATCTTTTGAACCCGCTTCAAGCTATCATGACAATTCACCAATCTTGGGGTAAACAATCTCTATTGCTTATGTTTACTTTTTTCACCATTTGATTCTTGTACATAGGAAATGAGACTCAACCTTTATTACTGCAAATTTAGAAGCCGTTTTCTTTCACTCATATAACTATCTGATTTAGTTCATCAACTTAAATGCTGAATAAAAATGAAAATATATATATTCAAGCAACTCTTTCTACCCTTGTTTCTAGAAAGAATTTGGAGAAATTTTAGGTCTCACCGAATCACACGTAGAGATATTGATAACACACATAGAGCTAATGGTATTTCATAACTAATTGATTGGGCAGCTGCCCGTAGACCACCTAAAAAGGAATATTTATTATTTGATCCATATCCTGACATAAGAAGTCCAACGGGAGCAACACTTGAAATGGCAATCCATAAAAAAACACCAATACTAAGATCGGCTAGAACAAGGTGATCACCAAAAGGAATTACTGAATAACTTAGAAAGATAGATATTACTGCTATGGATGGTCCGATACTGAATAAACGAGGATCTCCTGTAGATGGAATAAGGTTCTCTTTCAAAAGTAGTTTTGTCCCATCTGCTAAAGCTTGAAGAATTCCTAAAGGGCCAGCATATTCAGGTCCGATACGTTGTTGTATTCCTGCAGATATTTCTCTTTCTAACCAAACAATTACTAGTATACCTATTGTGATTCCTAATACAAGAGTCAAAATAGGGACAAGCATCCATATGATCCCATAGACTTCTTTTAAGGATTCCAATTTGGAAAAAGAATTGATAGTCTCTATTTCTGTTGTATCAATTATCATTTCAACGATCAACTTCTCCCATAATGATATCTATGCTACCTAGTATTGTCATAATATCAGCCAATTTCATTCTTTTAACTAACTGAGGAAGAATTTGCAAATTTACAAAACCTGGTGGGCGAATTTTCCATCTCCAAGGAAAAACGCCCTGATCTCCTATGAGAAAAATTCCCAATTCTCCTTTTGGGGCTTCAACTCTCACATAAAGTTCTTGTTTCGACAATTCAAAAGTTGGAGAAGGTTTTTTACTAATAAACCGATATTCAAAATCATTCCATTCAGGATCTTTTAATCTGTCAAAACGTCGGATTTCTAAATTTTCGTAAGGCCCTCCTGGAATTCCTTCCAGAGCCTGTTGAATAATCTTTATGGATTCGGTCATTTCACCGATTCGTACTAAATAACGAGCTAATGAATCCCCTTCTCGTTGCCATTGAACCTGCCAATCAAATTCGTCGTAAGACTCATAATGATCAACTTTACGAAGATCCCATTCTATTCCGGAAGCGCGTAGCATCGGTCCCGATAAACCCCAATTTAATGCTTCGTCTCCCCCAATAATGCCTACGCCTTCAACTCGTTCTAAAAAAATAGGATTCCGGGTAATAAGTTTTTGATACTCAGCAACCCCCGTTAAAAAATAATCGCAAAAATCCAAACATTTATCTATCCAGCCATAGGGTAGATCGGCAGCCACCCCTCCGATACGAAAATAATTATGCATCATTCGCATACCGGTGGCAGCTTCGAAGAGGTCATATATTAATTCTCTTTCTCTAAAAATATAGAAGAAAGGGGTCTGCGCACCAATATCCGCCATAAAAGGACCGAGCCATAACAAATGAGAAGCTATCCGACTCAACTCCAACATAATGACTCTCATATAGCTAGCTCTTTTAGGTACTTGAATATTGCCTAATTGTTCGGGTCCATTTATGGTTATTGCTTCTGTGAACATAGTAGCTAAATAATCCCAACGTGTTACATAAGGCAAATATTGGATAATTGTTCGATTTTCCGCAATTTTCTCCATCCCTCTATGTAAATAACCCAATATTGGTTCGCAGTCGACAACATCTTCACCATCTAGAGTAACGATGAGTCGAAGAACACCGTGCATTGATGGGTGCTGAGGCCCCATATTGACTATCATGAGGTCTTTTCTTGTAGTTGGTGCAGTCATAAGTTTTTTACCGATTCATTCTTCCATGAATTGCTGAAAGTAAAAAGAAGTTCATCAAAATTTAATAGAAACATATAAGTTAAAATGAAATGACTCTTCAAATTAATCAAATTAACGAGTTTTTGTCTCTCGAATGTCCAACTGATTAATTAATTCTTTATAACGTACTCTATTTTTTTTTGCCAAATAAGCTAGCAGTCGTTGACGTTTTCCCAAAATTTTCTTCAAACCTCTCTGAGATAAATAATCTTTTTTGTGCAATTCTAAATGTGAAGTAAGTCTCCGTATCTTATTAGTGAAATTGAATACTTGAAATTCAACAGATCCTCTCTTTTCTTCTTGAAAAATAACTGAAATGACAGAATTTTTTACCATAAAAGAATTTCCCCTTTCTTTATTTTACAAATATGGATTTTATCGATCAGTAATAATAATGCCAGTAATTTGAACGTGGTATATAGACTTAATTTCTTTATGAACTCCTAATTTTATCAATTCCAATAAATTAATCAAATTTTTAATTTGATTCAGATAGGAATCCAAAAAGATGGTAGGTACATTTTTTTCATTCACAAAAGCGAATAATTTAAACCTCAAATCCTAAAATGAAGAAGATTCTGTTGATTCATTTCTAGATCTAATCGATACCTTATTGATTTAGTATCGTCTACTCGAATTAGATTCGAATGAGATGTAATACAAGGCATGTGTGCATTTGTTTGCTTTCAGATACTCTATATGAGACAGGGTATATAGTACTATCAATTAATTTTCAATCGTGGATACATATGTATCCTTAAGATACTGAAACGGCTACCATTATTGGTATCAAACCAATAACGATTCATACAAGCTAAATCTTCTAATCGATAATTAGGCCAAAGAAAGAACTTAAATTTAATTAATTCATTTTTATCCTTATAAAGAGGTTTCCTTTCATCCAAAAATTTACTCCAGTTTTTTACATTGGTTTCGTTGCAAAATACTGAATTTCTATCGACGCCATTCCAATTCAAAGAATTCAAAAAACTTCGAATTCTCAATTCTCTACGACGTCTAGACCATAAAATATTTTCAGGAATAAGCAAATAAAAATGATTTTTGTCTGTATTTACTCTTTGAGTTTGAGGTTGCAGAATGAATTCATCAAAATTATTTTTATCAACATGTCTTTGGTCTCGGTATCTTTGATTAGTTTGGTGTTTACTTTTATGAACCAATGAAATACCTATGGTTTGATACATAATAAATTGTCCATTATTTTTTACAGACAACCGAATAGGTTCGATAATCAATATCCCCTTCTTCATCAATTCTGTAAGAGTTAAATTCCCCTGAATCAGCATTATATCCAAACTCATTTCTCCCCTTTGAACTGACGATATACTAATTTTGGTTGGATTTATCAGTCGAAGCAGGAGACAATACACCTTGATATTCTCGATCATTCTTTGATTCAAATCATCGTTCCATTTCAATTGAAAAAGCAAATAACGTTTCAAGAACAAATCTAGTTCTGCTTCCGTGTTGCTTTTGTATTGTTTTTTCTTTTTACCCTTCTTTGTGTCTGATTCCGCGTAATCTTTTTCAAGATCGTTTTGATGTTTTGAGAGAACAGGGCCCAGATTTACTTTGTTTTCTATATCTGATCCACGCTCTCTTTCTCCTTGACTTGCGGGTTCTTTTGCTTCTTGAATTCGATTCTTTATTTTTTTATTTGATGGTATAAAAAAGTTTTGTTTTTGGTTTTTATTGATGTTTTTATTTTGACTAACATTTTCATTTGTGTTCAAATTTAAAAGAAGTAATTTGCTTGGTATAATCCACGGTTTTATTTTATATACATTATAAAGTAGTACAAATTCTGGGAAGAACCAAAATTCCAGATTGAATATGGGACGATTAAATATTTTTTCATTCATTCCCATCCAATCAAAAAAGACTTTTTTCGAATTTTTTTGAGTGTTTTCTGGATTTTGATGAATTGTAAGATAAAAAAGGCCTTTTTTATCAATTTTATCAATTATTTGATAATTATTAATACCAAATTTAGTATTTGGATTACTGTTGGTATCGATCTTAACCCAGGCCTCAATATCTCCTTTTTGTCTAAGAGAAAAATGTATAATTTTCCAATCAAAATATTTTCTATCGAGATTTCTTTCTATATATAGAATATTGCCTTTTCTTAGATAATTATTGATATGAAGATTGCCGGGCATATCAAAAAAGTTGTGTTTGGACGTGTTGTAATTATAAGAAATTTCGAGGTTCTTATTTACTTGAAAGGGTAATCTAGAAATAAATGAGTCACTTTTATTTTCATAATTAATCGATTTATATGATAAAAGAGCATATCTATAACATTTTTTAAAATTATCTTCTTGGTTTGATAATGAATAGAGTTCAGAATCATTTTCTTTTTTGTAACGAATTAATTGGTCGTTTTCATATGAATTCCATTTGTTTAAATTTCTATTTTTATTTTGAGCCATACAACTTTGATTAACCCTATTTCGCCATTTTTGTGGCATTAATCTAGACCATCTAATCTGAGATAAATCGTATTGATAATGCCGTCTTAGCCAGTTTTTCCATTGATTGATTCTATAACTCTGAAGTTTCTTATGTTTTAATTCAGAATGAAATATTCCTAGTGTTCTAAAATAGTCCTTTATTTTAGTCTTAAGGAAAAAAGACGTTCTGTTATATTGAAGAACAGATCTAAATTTAGACAAATTAATAACTTGGGTTTGTGATAATTTGTAAAATACATATGCTTGTGACAAGTAGGATAAATCAAAAAAAATATTTGAATTTTTCTTACTAATATTATAAAGTGACTTTTTTATAGTCGAAATAAAGTGAATTTTTTTTTTATTATTAATTTTTTCTTGATTTATTTCATTATTGGAAATGTATTTATCAATCAATTTGTTTGTTGATTCAAGAAAGAGTTGTGTATTAATTCTGGTAATATTAATGATAGATAAAAATAGCTCGACGTATAATCTTTGAATGAATAATTTTATAAAATAATGGAATTTCCATATTAATCGAGTATTTCTTCTTTGTAATATTTGGAAAATATTTTTTGTCGATTCGAATTTTTTAATATTATTTGTTTTATTACGACTAATGTCTATTTCTGGAGTTACTTTCTTTTTCTCTTTTGTAATTCTTTCTATTTGATTTTTGATTGTACTTGTTCTATCAGTAAAATCCTTCATTTTGGTTTCTATCAGTGAAGAGTTTGGCCAATTTCCAGATTCAATTTGACTAAATGATTCGTTAATTATCTGATTACTAATTAGAGAATCTTTTTCGTTTTTCGTTTCATTCGATTCAGATATTTCTTTGAATCTAAAAAAAACAATTAGCTTTATTTTTGAAAGTGCTTTTCTTATTTTTTTTAGAAATAGAATACTTTTGATAAGCCATTTTTTAGTTTCTTTTGAAATTCTTCGAAATAATTTTGTTTTTCCTTTTAAAACTTTTAGAGTTATAAAATATTTCTTTTTGAATTTTCCATTTTTTTTTTCGAGTTCCTTAAAAATGGGCTCAAAAAAGGAAGGTCGACTTCGGGGAGAACCAAAGGGAAGTTCAGCTTCCATTCCCCAAACTGTTAAAAAACAAAAATCATCTTTTTGTTTTTTCTTTTTCATTAGCTCTTCATGGGAGGGGTACAGTTTAGATATATGCCAAGGTTTCAGACAAAAAGGAAATAAAATTTTGATCTGAATCCCATCCCTCAACCAATTTTTTGGAAATTCTGTTTCTGATAATTGAACACCATTATAAGTACATTTAATATGCATTTCTCTATTCCATTCCTCCAAATCTTCAGACCATTCAGGAAGTTGCAAGAATAACATACGCCCGAGATTTTTGGCTATTATCAATGAAGGTAATAGAATATATTTTCGAAGAATTGATTGAGTTATTAACATGGAACCTCTTATTATTTGCGCAAAAGGAATGCTATCCCAGGCTTCGGCTATCGCTATCCGTGCTTTTTCCTTTTTGCTTTTGGTCTCCCCTTTTTTGTCCCTTTCTTTTTTCTCTTCTCTTTTTGGTTGTTCTTCTCTAAACTCTATAATCTCGAATTCTCCTTCTTTACCTGACCAATTTCGAAAAATTGGTTTAATCAGTCCAGAGATATCAAAAGAAAAAAGACGGGGGGGGGTTATTCTGTCGAGAAAAAAGGGGGAATGCACATTTGCTTGAAATAGTTTCCAAATAACTGTTTTGCGCCTTTGAGCCCGCATAGAGCCTTTAATTATACCTCGCCGAAAATCTGATTGTTGCGAATAGCTTATTAAAGCCACTTCCTCTTTGACCTCAGGATCGTCACTGTCCATGTTGGTAGTAAAAATCACT